CTTATTTGATCGGATTAAAAAGAAACTTTGGGATTGCTGAATCACAGACAAAAAAAATAAAAAATAAACATATAAAGCAACGGAGCCATCATAGTATTTTTGAACTCCTCCGAAAGGAAGGATGGCAATTTGATTATTTACCCATCTGAGTCTGATAGATTCTATTTTCTCTTTCTTCAATAGAAAGGAGGGGGGTAAATTTTCTTGTAGAGCCGTATGCACAAAAGATGCCTGTACGGTTGTTCAATTCTATCTTTTTTCTATTCTTTATCTTTCTTTTCTCTTTGCTTTATCATGCGAGATAGGGGAAGCTTTTATTTTGTTATATCATCAGGGTAATGATACATGAACCTTATAGTGCTTTTTATATGGCACAAGTAGGCGAATTTGTCATGGAAGCGGTAGAACTGATGAAACTGCGTGAAACCCTCACAAGGGTTTATGCAGAAAGAACGGGCAAACCCTTCTGGGTTGTACACGAAGATATGGAAAGAGATATTTTTATGTCAGCAACAGAAGCCCAAGCTTATGGAATTGTTGATTTTGTAGCGGTTCAAGGAAAATAACATGGATTTCGCGCAAATCTGTGATTTGAGATTTTATCTTCGAATTGAATATTCTATTAAATAGAAGTAATTCACCATCATTCGGTTAGGATCAATCTAAACCAACCCATCATATTATGTATACGATTCAACATGCCAACTATTAAACAACTTATTAGAAATACAAGACAGCCAATCAGAAATGTCACGAAATCCCCCGCTCTTCGGGGGTGCCCTCAGCGTCGAGGAACATGTACTAGGGTGTATGTGCGACTCGTTTAGATCATGAGCTGGCACAAAAGCAAGAAAACTACTTTTACAGTATCAATGATCAGTACCGGTGAATGGGATAGGATGGAAAAAGGAACTCCATCCATTATTAAAAAAAAAAACTCTACCATATCCCTCTATTGTGTATGAAGTTTATGGTTTCCGTTGGTGTAAATCCAATCACCTGAATTTAAGATGATAAGAAATTCTCCATTGGTAACAAATGGTTATCCATTAAGCGGAGGAAATCTTATTTAAACGGACTAAGAGGGTCAGCTACCCAGCAAACTTTCATAATTAAATACCGTTACTGTATAGGTAGATCTGATTGTGAAAGACCTATTACTGGATAATTCATGGGTAGAGCCAAAGCGTGTGAACTATACAAGTTCCCAATAACATCAATTAGTTGATTAAATAGTAAATTAAAGTATAAAGTAAAGGCTCCGGTGTATAGAGAAGACCTCACCGTTTAAGAAGTAACCATAGAAACGAAGGAACCCACTATTTCTTTTTTTATTTCTTTTATTTACTATATTTTTGATACCTAGGAAAATACAATTTCTTAGTTCTGTCTTATTTCGCAGTGAAATACCTAAAAAAAAAAATCGTGGTCGGGAAGGTTAGAGTAGCCAAAGCCATTGGAATTTTGATTTTATACATTGGAAAAATTCGTTTTGTTATTAATAGACTAGGAAGGGGGAAAAGAATAACTGAAAGAAAGGCAATCAATTAGTTATTCGTCAAAGTTTCATTTATTCAATGACCAGAATTAAACGGGGATATATAGCTCGGAGACGTAGAACAAAAATTCGTTTATTTGCATCAAGCTTTCGAGGGGCTCATTCAAGGCTTACTAGAACTATTACTCAACAGAAAATAAGAGCTTTAGTTTCGGCTCATCGGGATAGGGATAGGAAAAAGAGAGATTTTCGTCGTTTGTGGATCACTAGGATAAACGCAGTAATTCGCGAAAGGGGAGTATCCTATAGTTATAGTAGATTAATACACGATCTGTACAAGAGACAGTTGCTTCTTAACCGTAAAATACTTGCACAAATAGCTATATCAAATAGGAATTGTCTTTATATGATTTCGAACGAAATCATAAAGGAAGTAGATTGGAAAGAATCCACCAGAATAATTTAAATGGAGTTACCCGGAGAATGAACTCCGGGAAGGTAGAGTAGAAATTAGTATGAGAAAATATACTAAAGTAGTCAAAATGAATGAACACGTTCAATTCAATAAAAACAGATTTCTTTTTTTCCGATTCATTTTTTCTTACGACACGATACTCAAATCTAGATTCACTCAAATCTAGATTCTTGTAATTATGATTCAAGTGAAGAAAAAGTAAGCCTATTTATTTCGGGCTTTAAAACCAGTAGTTCTAGCGGTCGACTCGGTTCTTTCAAATTGTTTCTCATTATTGAGAAAAGGTAACAAAGATAAAATACGAGCTTGTTTTATAGCAAGAGTAATTAATCGTTGTTGTTTCAAGGTCAATCTATTCACACGTCTTGATAATATTTTTCCTTGTTCACTAATAAATCGACTAATTAAACTCATGTTTCTATAATCAATTCGATCCCCCGATTGAATCGGGGGCAAACGCCTACGAAAAGATCGCTTGAATTTAAGAAAAGGTCGCTTGGATTTATCCATGGTTTGTTTGTTTAATT